AAAATTGCTCTACTATTTAATCGAATGAGTTCAAATTTAAGTAAATTCAATTTTAATAAAGTAGAAAGGGGCGTATTGTAGGTTTTAAAGGTCACTTAAAAAAAAAAAAAAGAATCAAACAACTTATTTTCAAATTTTTACATATTCATTCAAAAAAAGTTATATGTTTTGACTAAAGTTAGATAATAGAGTTATTTTTTTTATGTATTATTTTTTTTATGATTAATTTCTTAAAGAGTTTTTCAATTAATCAGTTACGTGAATTCTGAATCCTGAGATAGTGCCGATGCCAAAGACGATGAATTTAGTTCTTTTTATCTTTCGCTATTTTTGTTCATACCACCTATAATGATTGATAATTCACAAATTTTCAATTGAATTTTTTGAATTCTTGGAACTAGTTATCTTTCTCTATTTCTTAAAAAAAAATTTCAATTGAAACTTAGGGAAGTACTTTAGAAACATATGTATAAAAAAACATATTTTATTGAGTCCCTTCATGCCTACTATAACTAGTTATTTCGGTTTTCTACTAGCAGCTTTAACTATAACCTCAGTTCTATTTATTGGTCTAAGCAAAATACGACTTATTTGAAATTAATTGAATGCAGATTTTTTTATAAAAAAGGATTTCGGTGGTATTTCATTTCATATGTTCAATAGTTCCTTACCGTGTTAATTACCCAATTTTGGTCATTGAGATTCATCGGCAATACAGATTAAGAGCTAGGAATAGATAGTACCTCTCTTTTCTCCCTTTCAAAAATGAAAACAAAAGAAAATTGAAATGATTGAAGTTTTTTTATTTGGAATCGTCTTAGGTCTAATTCCTATTACTTTGGCTGGATTATTCGTAACTGCTTATTTACAATACAGACGCGGTGATCAGTTGGACTTTTGATTAATTAACATCTCGTTTTTTTTACTGACCTCCTTCTTGCTTTCATATGCCGGAGGTCTAATTAAGATTGCTGCTCAATAATTTGCGAACAGTGGAATTTTGACACAATCTAATAAACAAGAGTGAAATCACGCTCTGTAGGATTTGAACCTACGACATTGGGTTTTGGAGACCCACGTTCTACCGAACTGAACTAAGAGCGTTTTTCGGGTTTTTTTCTAAAAAACGAAAAGGCTAGAAAGAGGACATTCTTTAACCCGAATCGATTTTGTACCTATATACTATATCATAGTATATCATAAATTTCAGAATTATATGTATGTCCACTTTGATTAAAAAAAATAGATCGAAAATAGATACCTCGTTACTGCTCTTCTGAGCAGTAATAGGTAGGGATGACAGGATTTGAACCCGTGACATTTTGTACCCAAAACAAACGCGCTACCAAGCTGCGCTACATCCCTTTCAATTGGTTTACAGTGTCATTGTAGAGAATTACTGTCTTGTTTTCCACATCCTTCTTCTTTTTTATTGGTATATCAAATTCATTTCTTCCTTTTTTCTCATATCAGATAAGAAAGATATAATTAAAAAATTGACTTTTTTTTTACGATAATTCTCTGAATTGAATTTCAATTTGACATAAATAGGCGTTTCCATTTGAAAATGGAATCTATAAGATCGTTCTAGTAGACAATATTTCAATTCTAATTTTGAAAGTGGGGGGGCCGAAGTTACGTATACAAATACAAGAACTTCTTAACTACATGTACATCTGTAGTTATATATATTACTATATATAATGTAATACAATAAAGAAGAAAGAAGGAGGATTTCAAATGCGAGATCTAAAAACATATCTTTCCGTAGCACCGGTACTAAGTACTCTATGGTTCGGTTCGTTAGCAGGTTTATTAATAGAGATTAATCGTTTATTTCCAGATGCATTAACATTTCCCTTTTTTTCATTCTAGTTATTAACATTAGAAAGGGGTGAAAAATTTAGAAATACAATCAACGATCGGGGACTAATCCCCCCCCACTTTTTCTAATTATTTTTTTAGAAAAAGTGGGGGGGGAAAGGTCATAAAAATGAGGGTTCCGGATCCAATTAAATTAGTAATAGAACGAAAAAAAAATGTTGCTAGGGAAAGAGTATCCTATGAGATCCTTAAAAAAAATACTGTACAAAGATTTGAAATATAGTTTTCACAAAATCATTGTATTACTTATTATTTTATTTTTATTTAATTACTAATTAATATTCATTGCAACGAAATATTTCAGAATTTTTTTTAGTTAACAGCTTCTATTTTTTTGGTTCTTTCTGGATCCTAAAATGAAAATAGAAGATTGAGGTGAATCATAAATCCAAAGGAGGTTTCATGGCCAAGGGTAAAGATGTTCGAGTAACAATTATTTTGGAATGTACCAGTTGTGTTCGAAATGATATTAAGAAAGAATCAGCGGGAATTTCCAGATATATTACTCAAAAGAATCGGCATAACACCCCTAGTCGATTGGAATTGAGAAAATTCTGTCCCTATTGTTATAAACATACAATTCACGGGGAAATCAAGAAATAGATCAAATTGAGTGCTTGTATGTCAACTTTTATTTTAAGAACAGGAATAATGCTAGTATCTATATATTATTACATATATATAAATATAAACAAATAAATCAATAGAAAGAAATCTAATCCTATATTCTTCATTCTATATAGAAACTCTATCCTATATAGAAATAGAAATCGTTTTTATTTTGATCCGATCAAAATAGGATTTTAGAGATAAGGAATAAAAAAATTATGAATAAATCTAAGCGACTTTTTACTAAATCCAAGCGATCTTTTCGTAGGCGTTTGCCCCCGATCCAATCGGGGGATCGAATTGATTATAGAAACATGAGTTTAATTAGTCGATTTATTAGTGAACAAGGAAAAATATTATCTAGACGAGTGAATAGAGTTACTTTAAAACAACAACGATTAATCACTATTGCTATAAAACAAGCTCGTATTTTATCTTTGTTACCTTTTCTTAATAATCAGAAACAATTTGAAAGAAGTGAGTCGACCCCTAGAACTACTAGCCTTAGAACCAGAAAAAAATAGACTTATTCTTCAATTGAATAACAATTCCAATCTGAAGGAATTAAAAAAGAGATTAATATTTTGTTCGAAAAATCCAATCAAGAATCAAAATTTGATTGTTACGTCTGTGTCTGTCATAAAAAAAAAAAAGAAAAGAATCGTCGAAAAGAAAAAGAATAACTCGTTTTTTAGCGACTATATACTCTCGTTTTGTTTTGACGACTTTTTTTTATAATACTAATTTCTACTCTACCTTCCCCGAGCTCATTCTCTTTAGAACTCTATTTCAAATATTTTCGTGGATTTCTTCCAATCCCCTTATTTTTTTATGTCATTCGAAATTGTATAAAGACAACTCCTATTTAATAGAGCTATTTGTGCAAGTATTTTCCTATTAAGAAGTAATTGCTTCTTGTACAGATTGTGTATGAATTGGTTATAACTATAGAATACCCCCGTTTCGTGAATTACGGCATTTATTCGAGTGATCCATAAACGGCGAAAATCTCTTTTTCTTTTACCCCTATCCCGATGAGCCGAAACTAAAGCTCTTATTCTCTGTTGAGTCATAGTTCGTGTAAGTCGTGAATGAGCCCCTCGAAAGCTTGAGGCAAATAAACGAAGTTTTGTTCTACGCCTCCGAGCTATATATCCGCGTTTAATTCTAGTCATTGAATAAATCAAACTTTGATGAATAACTAATTCTTTTTTTAGTTATTCTTTTCCCCTTTACTAGTCTATTAATAACTAAACGAATTATTCCAATGTATAAAAAAAAATTCCAATGGCTTTTGCTACTCTAACCTTCCCCACCACTATTTTTTGCTAGGTATTTTCCTTTGCTTTGAAAGGATAAATTGCCTTGATACTTGATAGAAAAAAATAGAATAACTACAAAAAGTAGTAAATAGAATTGGATAAATAGTGGGTTCCATCGTTTCTATGGTTACTTCTAAAACGGTGAGGTCCTCTCTATACACCGGAGCTCCTTCTTTTCATTAATCAATACTATTGGTAACTTGTACAATTCACATTCTTTGGCTCTACCCCATGAATATTCCAGTAATAGGTCTTTCACAATGAGATCCACTTTATACAGTAACGGTATTTCATGTTTAAAATTGATTTGGTCATTTACCCTGTTAGTCCGTTCTTTTCTTTGAAGAGTGGAATCTTTTTTCTAAAAAATGGAATTTCCCCCGCTTAATGGATAATCATTTGTTATCATTGGGGGTTTTCTAAAAAATGGAGTTGATTGGATTTGCACCAATGTAAACCATAAGTTTCAGACACAATAGAATATATGAACGATCTATATTTTTTAAATAATGGAGTTCCTCCATTCTATTTTATTCACAGGTACTGATCCTTGATATTTCAAAAAGAATTTCCTTTTTGTGTCTCAGTCTATGATCTAAACGAGTCGCACATACACCCGAGTACATGTTCCTCGTCGCTGAGGGCATCCCCGAAGCGCTGGGGATTTCGTGACATTTCGGATTGGCTGTCTTGTATTTCTAATAAGTTGTTTAATGGTTGGCATACGGAATCATATAAATAATGGGTTGGTTTAGATTAGTTCTAACCGGCTAATTCTGAATTACTTCTCTTCAAGATTCTCTTCAATATTTTTTTTATATTGAAGAGAATATGAAACTAAACCTTTAATCTAAAAAGATATAAAATTAGAAATTGTAGATTTGCATTAAATCGCTCCTATTTTTTATTGAACCGCTACAAGATCAACAATTCCATGAGCTTGGGCTTCTGTTGCTGACATAAAAACATCCCTTTCCATGTCTTCGGATACAACCCATATAGGTTTGCCCGTTCTTTGTACATAAACCCTTGTGATGGTTTCGCGAAGTTTTAGTAGTTCTTCCGCTTCCAAGATAAATTCTCCCGTTTGTGCCTCATAAAACGAACTAGCGGGTTGATGGATCATTACCCTGATGATATAATAGGTTCCTCTATTTCGCAGAATGAGGCGGGATAACCAAAACCAAAAAAACAGAGAAAATTGAATAACCGTACAGGCTTTTTTGTGCATTGCATACGGCTCCCCAATGGAATTGACTTTTTTGACCTTTCCTTTTGGCGAAAGAAAACAAAATATAGGTTGTATTAGACGCAGATCCCGAAATCATCCAATTACCATCCTTCTTTTTTTGTAGAAGTTAAAAAAATACTATGATGGTTCCGTTGCTTTATATATCATTTTTTCGTCTATGATTCAGCAATCCCAAAGTGTCTTTTTTTTTATATAAATTTTGTAAATAAGCTTCCGGTGTGAAAACAAAGTTTGTGACGCTGAAATGTGTCCGAATAGGTAAGATATCATTTGAAATACCCCTTCCTTATCTCATACTACTCTTTCAATATATAATCTAATTTTTTTTAATCTAAAAAATTTCATATCGAATTCGAAGTGCCATGCTATTATTACTTAACTAATTCATATTTCCGATGGCGAAGGCATAGTATTTTTTTCTCGAAAATAAAAAAACTCATTGGCGCCAAGCGTGAGGGAATGCTATACGTTTGGTAATTGCTCCTCCGACCAGGATAAAGGATGCTATTGAAGCGGCCAATCCCATGCATATTGTCTGTACATCGGGTCGCACAAATTGCATAGTATCATAAATAGCCATTCCAGATATTACCCATCCACCAGGCGAGTTTATAAACAAATAAAGATCTTTGGTATCCTTTTCTATACTGAGATATATCATAAGACTAATAAGTTGATTCGAGATTTCGGTATCAACCTCTTGGCCTAAAAAAAATAATCTTTCTCGATAAAGTCGGTTGATTAGGATAAAATTTTATTCCTTAAGAGCCGTACAGGCACCTTTTGATGCATACGGTTCAACAAAAATTGTGAAAAAATCAATGTGTCGATTCCAACCTCCCCTTTTTTCATAGAAGGTTTTTCTTTCTAACTTATAACGGAAGGGCTTGCTCCCAAAAGTAAAAGAAAAATTCAGTTTTGGCGCCTTTTATTAGATAAATCCTATAATAAAACGATTGATTAAGCCTGTCAGACTCACTCGATTCATTGATATTTTTTTTTTCATCGAGATTCAGTTGAAATGGCGATGGTTTTTTCTTGTTCCTGAACGGGCTTCTTCCTTTTTTTATTTCATTTTTTAGGTTTATGCTCTACCCCGAGTAAAAGGAAAAATTTGCCCGATTTTGATTTGCACATATAGGACAAATGAACCAAATACTGCGTCTTGTTTTACTACTCCTTCTTTTTTTTCAATTCAGTTCTTTCACATGTCTTCTGTCAAATAGTCAACAAATTTTGAATTATATTATTTGATTTGAGCAACAGTTTTAGATCACCCTGTTTCAATTTTTTTTATAGAATTTTTTATCATAATTTTGCATATCATATAAGTAGTAATTAGAAAAATATTATATATTAATTATCAATTGGGTTTTTGCTAAACGGAGCCTGGATACTTCATTTTATTAGTCCGATCACGTAAACCATAAAAAAATTTTGATAATCTAATATCAATCTAAATACTCCCTGCATTTAATTCCACTTTATTTTTTGCGCTTCGCGTTACAAATTTTTGATAATTCAATCTTTTTGAGCGAAACAGAGGATATCTCGATCGAGGGAGAAAATGGGGAAATCCCATATAGCCCAATATATCTGACAAGTCGCACTATATGTCAACCCAAGATGTATCTCCTTCTCCAGGACTTCGAAAAGGTACTTTTGGAACGCCAATAGGCATGAAATGAAAAAAAAAGAGAATGAAGTTCTCTATTTCACTTTGATGTGGAAACGTAAGATTGGGGTTTCGGTTTTTAATACTATTATCCTTTTTTCCTACTTTATTAATAATATTTAAATTAATGATATTTAATACATAAGTTGAATAAGCTAAAATAAAATATAAAATAAAAGTAAAGTAAGAGAGAATGAATAAAAATCAAGGAACTTTTTTACGAACCGGCTTCTGAATGATCAATAACAATAGCTATCGTGGTTCATATAAAATAGGATTCACCCCCATTGCGTATTGGTACTTATCGGATATAGAATAGATCCGCTTCCCTTTTTTCCTATGAATCGAATTGTTCCATTATTACTAACAGAATAGAACAAATATTAATCCTTTCTCCGAAATAATTACGGAAAAGGGGGGGTACGTAGCATAGTTTTTTCCAATGCAATAAAGTTACATAGTGTCTATTTTTCGTTGATAAAGGGGTATTTCCATGGGTTTACCTTGGTATCGTGTTCATACTGTTGTATTGAATGATCCCGGTCGTTTACTTTCTGTTCATATAATGCATACTGCTCTGGTTGCTGGTTGGGCCGGTTCGATGGCTCTATATGAATTAGCAGTTTTTGATCCCTCCGACCCCGTTCTTGATCCAATGTGGAGACAAGGTATGTTCGTTATACCTTTCATGACTCGGTTAGGAATAACCAATTCGTGGGGCGGTTGGAATATTACAGGAGGGACTATAACGAATCCGGGTCTTTGGAGTTACGAAGGGGTAGCCGGAGCACATATCGTGTTTTCTGGCTTGTGCTTCTTGGCAGCTATTTGGCATTGGGTATATTGGGATCTAGAAATTTTTTGTGATGAACGTACAGGAAAACCTTCTTTGGATTTGCCCAAGATTTTTGGAATTCATTTATTTCTTTCAGGAGTGGCTTGCTTTGGTTTTGGCGCATTTCATGTAACAGGATTATATGGTCCTGGAATATGGGTATCCGACCCTTATGGATTAACCGGAAAGGTCCAACCCGTAAACCCGGCGTGGGGCGTGGAGGGTTTTGACCCTTTTGTTCCGGGAGGAATAGCCTCTCATCATATTGCAGCAGGGACGTTGGGTATATTAGCGGGCCTATTCCATCTTAGTGTTCGTCCGCCTCAACGTCTATACAAAGGATTACGTATGGGCAATATTGAAACCGTCCTTTCCAGTAGTATTGCTGCTGTCTTTTTTGCAGCTTTTGTTGTTGCTGGAACTATGTGGTATGGTTCTGCAACTACTCCCATCGAATTATTTGGTCCTACTCGTTATCAATGGGATCAGGGATACTTTCAACAAGAAATATATCGAAGAGTTAGTGCTGGACTGGCTGAAAATCAAAGTTTAGCAGAAGCTTGGTCTAAAATTCCTGAAAAATTAGCTTTTTATGATTATATTGGTAATAATCCAGCCAAAGGGGGGTTATTCCGAGCGGGTTCAATGGACAATGGGGATGGAATAGCTGTTGGATGGTTAGGACACCCCGTCTTTAGAAATAAAGAAGGGCGTGAACTTTTTGTACGCCGTATGCCTACTTTTTTTGAAACATTTCCGGTTGTTTTGGTAGACGGAGACGGAATTGTTAGAGCCGACGTCCCGTTTAGAAGGGCAGAATCAAAATATAGTGTCGAACAAGTAGGTGTAACTGTTGAGTTTTATGGTGGTGAACTCAATGGAGTGAGTTATAGTGATCCCGCAACTGTGAAAAAATATGCTAGACGGGCTCAATTGGGTGAGATTTTTGAATTAGATCGTGCGACTTTGAAATCCGATGGTGTTTTTCGTAGCAGTCCAAGAGGTTGGTTTACGTTTGGACATGCTTCGTTTGCTCTACTTTTCTTCTTTGGACACATTTGGCATGGTGCTAGAACCCTCTTCAGAGATGTTTTTGCTGGTATTGATCCAGATTTGGATGCTCAAGTGGAATTTGGGGCATTCCAAAAACTTGGAGATCCAACTACAAAAAGACAAGCAGTCTGATGCAACATTGCTTTTTTTCTTCTAGTTTCTGTTTGCGATCTTATTTAATAGGTAGGGTACTGTAGGAATCTTGATTTAAATCGCTGCCGTTTCTTTGACTCTTTTTCTTTCTTTCTTTATCCAGAGGGATACTCCCAAGTAAACAAAACAGGTATGAAAGCTATAATTGTAAACCACGATCAAATTTATGGAAGCATTGGTTTATACATTTCTCTTAGTATCCACTTTAGGGATAATTTTTTTCGCTATTTTTTTTCGGGAACCACCTAAAATTTCAACTAAAAAATGAAATAATTTTTCATTATCTTCATTGACGTAATCAGCCTCCAACTATTTGGAGGCTGATTACGTCAACTAGTCCCCGTGTTCCTCGAATGGATCTCTTAGTTGTTGAGAGGGTTGCCCAAAGGCAGTATATAGAGCATACCCAGTAAAACTTACAAGTAACCCAGATATAAAGATGGCGACTAGGGTTGCTGTTTCCATTATTATAGAATTGAAAGACCACAATGGATCTATGCTAAGATCGTTTATTTACAACGGAATGGTATACAAAGTCAACAGATCGTAATGAATACAAAATAAGATTTATGGCTACACAAACTGTTGAGGATAGTTCTAGATCTGGTCCAAGAAGCACTACTGTAGGGAAGTTATTGAAACCATTGAATTCCGAATATGGTAAAGTCGCTCCTGGATGGGGAACGACCCCTTTGATGGGTGTTGCAATGGCTCTATTTGCGGTATTCCTATCTATTATTTTGGAGATTTATAATTCTTCTGTTCTACTGGATGGAATTTCAGTGAATTAGACTGAGAAGAATCTTGAAGTTTTAGCTTTTAACTCGATACAAAAAAGTAAAGTATGTAGGTCTAACAATTTGAGCCTATTCTCCTTTGGTAGTTCGACCGCGAAATTTTTTTTCTGCATTGTATATTTCCGGAATATGAGTGTGTGACTTGTTAGAATTGACCCTATGGATAGTACAGAGAATGGGGTCTGTCATCTTTATCAAGATGGTTTTACTTCGTCGGATATTCATTCGAGTATCTGGAGCACGAAATAGATCAAATAGATCACAAAGTATTCGAACTATGATTCATACTTAATACTCAGACCTCGTAGCCGGACTTATTTCCGTTCTATACTTAGAAACTTTAATAAATCAAAATATTTTTCTGCTTTTAAACTCTTATTTGGATCAAAGGACAAACGCTTCTTTGTATTTTATGTTTTT